AATCGAACAGAAGTCTGACCTGCTCACAAGGAACCGAAAAAGTTCGCTGCTTAAGGCACGGCCGGGGGTTTCCCCTTCGGATAATGAAGCACGAACTCAAACAATGATTCATCGGGTTTTTGAGTAGTCGCGCTTGCAGTTGAGAGAAGTTGACTTGGCTTTCTGTGTGAAAGAAAAACCTTCAGACAAATTTTGAAAGTCAGTCAAAGAGGTGAATGATCCGATGGGTTGGGAGGTATACCAATCCGACGGCTGTGTCAGCTAAGCTCCTAGGGAATAAACTACAAAATAGGTCATCCGTCGCCTCTAAGCTCGACAGTCTCAGTGCAAAATGCCATCAGGTGGCTCTTAGGTTAGGGTTCCCTTTGTTTTACTAAATATAGGAGGTGTGTAAGTGGCTGGTAAAACTGCTGTGGGGCAGTGAACATAATCCAAAATCGACGTTGGCGGCCTATGGCCAGACTGAATCTCGTCGGAGGGTTTCCTTCTTTGATTGAATCTCTTGTACATGGCAGAGTCATATTGATGAGTTACACAGGAGCGTAGCAGATCCTAATTCAGGAGCATTGGTAGATGGACGTCGGGGTGGAGTTGGGCCAGGGTTTGAGGCTGCCTTGGGGAATCCTATCTGGGTGGACATGGTTTGGGTGAGGCCTCGGGTTGCCGAGCCATAGGTGACGGGGCCTGCTTGGAGACGGGTGAGAGTCTCCATGAGCTTAGTAAAGACTGACTCTTGAGTGAGTGGCCATTCGGACTTCTCAATTTTTCATTAAATGTCAGGTTTTTATTCCCCTAGGTGAGTTTTCTATCTTATTTATTGCGTTGTGGATAACTTCCTGCTTGGGAGCTTGACTCTCGTACCTATAGGTAAAGACTGACAGCGGTAGATGAGCGCTGTCGTGCAGATGGATTGGTTGCACGTGTATTTAACTAGCTTGTGGACGAGGGGGCTTCTCTCCAATTGAAGAAAAACTTAGAAAGAAAAGACCAGAAAATAGCCGTAGGAATGTCTGACGGAAGTGGCCCAAGTTTGGAACCCTTGGTCAAAGGGTCTGCTATCATCATGCTGATGCTAATGTGATCTATCGACACTAGAGGATCTTCCAAAATTTCCTTCAAAACATAGTACTTTACGTCGTGGTTGTTTTAACCTTCTAGACGGTGTTGTTGGAGAAGGCAAGGGCTGCTGAGTTATCACAGTAGATCTTCAGCGGTCTAGAGATAGTACCCATCACCTGAAGTCCTGTGATGAAGTTCCTCAGCAAAATAGCCTTGCATGTGGCCTAGTAGCAAGCAATATACTCAGTGTGTGTAGAGGAAGAAGCTGTGACCCTTTCTCACTCTTCCACGAAATGGGGCCTAGGCAAGCAGTAATAAAAACCTGATGTCGATTTCCTGGTGTCCGGGCACCCAGCGTAATCGGAGCCCGAATATCCGACGATCTCCAGTATATCGGATTGCCGTTATGTGATCATTTAGTCTCTGGTCCCCTGAAGATACCTCATGACTTTGAAGGCAGCTTTCCAATGCTCCATGCCTGGGTTACTTTTCTATCTACCTAGTAAACCCACAGCATAGGCAATGTCCGGCCGCTCGCTGGTTCAACTCTTTTTCCAAAAGAAAAATTGGGTTTTCTGGTGAAAACTAGGTGGATTGAGCCAGCAGTCTGAGATCATTGAGGCCTTGGTTCCTTTAATGGCAGGTCAGAATTAGAGTAAAGAGAAGAAGAGCATTCTCCTATCGTATTCCCCGGATAAGTAGTCCTTTGGACCGGCTCCGCAGTAAGGTGATCGTGGGCAAATGAGAAGTGAGAAATAGCAGAGCGGGGTGTGTGATTGATACATGTTGTACGTTTTACAAGAGCTCATATGACTAGATAATCGCACGCACACATCATCACTAGGAGAGTTGCCCCACCAAGAAAACGTATGCGCTAACGCTATACGGCTTTCGCGGTAGTCGCTCATCCGTTGCTTGTTGGATCCAGTCCCACTCTCTTTCTATCTATAACTCATTCCATTCCCTAGGTCGGGGATTACTAGGTCCTTACTTCCAGAGGTAAGGGTTCCGTGGTTCGGCGGGTAGAAGAGATCACTATGCCCCCCGCCTTGTCCCAATCGTTCCACCTTCCACCCAGTCTTTCGAGCGACTGCTGGTGAACTTCTTTTTCAAGCCCTCATGGCGACCCGGGAAATCAATTTCTTAATTCAGAATAAGAAATCTTTTTATCTCCTATCCACCCCCTGCCCTTTCAAGGAGTGGATGGATCGGGCAGCCGTGCTGGACTTCGGGATGGAGCACCAAGAAAGGTAGGAGAGGCATATGGGGGATGGACCAGTAGAAGCCTAAGGCAGCCGGATCTCCTAGGGGTATAGTTCGCCGAATAGCAAAAGTAAATCTTCCAAGCTATAGCAGGGACAGAGACCCGATTCATTCCTAAGCTTGCTTTCTTGCAGCAATATTCTCAGTCCGAGAGTTCTGGAGAGAAGAGAAAGCTTCAGGCCATTGCTGGTTCGGATGATCCAGCTTCCAGTACAAAGGTAGCTAAGAAAGCCAAACTTGGTGTACCACTGGAGCAAAGCAAAGGCAAGGGAGCTGATAAAGGTGAGATAGTGCGAAAAGCCAGAGGCGCGAGCCCTTAGTATACTATAAAGGAGCTTTGAGCGAGGGTGTGAGGCTGAGGGTTGCTTTTTATTACATTACGTCGCGTCGAGTCAAAGGTTGTTTCTTACGTACGTAATGAAAGGGCACGTCAGGCACTGCTTTCAGCCAACGAGCTACGTCATGCTATTTCGACACCAGACACAGTAAAGAAAGGACTCATGAATGACCCGATCCCTAGCCCTAGTACTCTGATTCAACCGCTTATGTTCTTCGCCAATGTGAACATGAAGGTGAAGCCTTCTCACATATACTCATTTTAAAGACAAGATGTTTGACAACTTCTCGAACGTACTTTGACTAGTGAAATTAGGCGAAAATCCTCGAAATGTGCCAAGAAAGAGGTGCCAAAATAGCTCTGCGGTAAGGGAAAGATTCATTCTTTTGTAGGCTTGGTATGATACGGTTCAGTTCCCTTTCAGCAAGGGCTGTGGGTAGGGTTCCAAACCTTCTTGTGGTCTCATTCATCCTTTCGCAAGCTCATCAAGTTGGCTTGGAAGCCTCAGTTGGTACTGTCGATTGATGTACTCCGAAAGCTCCGCTATCTATCTGAATAATTGACTTCCAGAGGTCTTCTTTCCCAACCAACGGTTTGCTACGCTTGTTTGTTCTGTACACTCCCCTCACTTCAGTACTTGCTTTACTACCCTTAGTATACTTTTGGCTCTTTAAAGAATAGAATAAAGTCCCAGTGCAGAAGTAGAGAATTCAAGTGAAAAAGCACAGGCATCTTTAGATCGTCAAGTACTTCCCGATCAGTCTCACTAGCGAAGCGGATTGCTCCATTCGGTCATTGCTAACCTGATCTACGACCACCCTTTTAGCCTTCTTTCTCGTTATTATGCCTGTGATGATTCCTCATCTTATCTGGCATCGGTTGTTGCCTACCGTTGATTCAATAGTGGCAGCATAGTCATGAACTACACGAAAGGTTCCCCCCCCTTTTTTTTTAGTGTGGTCTCATCGAGTCGGAGAAATAGTGAGAAGGTTACCAAGCATGGTACGGAACGGTTTATCTTCTACTAATCGCCGTGTTCTGCATGCTGGATGGAGAGGTTGTTGAAGGTCCCCGACCCTTTCAAATCTAGCGTAGTCTCTCACTTTCTTATTACTTGACTGAATTTGGACTTGCTTGTGCCTAGGAGGTTATTACCATTACCAGCCATTGTTTAGAATTCCTTCTTTTTCCTAAAATGTTTTTCTTTTTCATTTTTCTAGCCAACGTCACGCGATATCGAGTGGATCTAGGGGCTGCAGATGGATAGGGGAATTTGCTTGTACCTTTTGAATCAAAGTACGGGCATTTTCGGGGAGTAGCCCGCTTCCCATTACCTACTAGTAGAGAACCGGGCTTTTCCATTGGATGATGGGTTGAGCGCGAAGGCTGGTCTATGAGAGGCAATCCCATCGGTGTAGTCTAAGCTTCAATAGTCGCGTGATCGGTGATCAGTCGTAGATCAGCCGCTTAATGAACCAGGAGTTGTTCCCGGTGAAAAGGAATTGATAGAGAAGAGATGTGAATCGGTGGGAAGAGAGGGCGCGTACAAGACTTATAGGCTTTACCCATTTCCTCTAGACTACCCCCAATGTCCAGGAGAGGTCGGTACGGACCTGACTCAATGAATGAATTTCGGGTCGGTAAGCCGATCGACGTAAGAACTTTTCTCAAGCTTGATCTGGTTTAGTATCAAGGGGATTCTTTAGATATGGGTCTGTGCAGCCAGCATTTCCACGATATCGTTATGATCAATCTTGATCCCATGAGACTAGAGAATTGCCGGAGGATTCCCCAGAAGGATTTGAATGAGAAAATTCGGCTTAAGCGAGTGAAGTGCTCCTCGGGAATGAGCGTAATGAGCTTGAAAGAGGAATAGTTCATAGGCACATTCCATCCAAACTTTCCATTCCATTCCTTCTTGACTCTTCTTCTTTGACAGATATAGTTCTTGCTGCTGCCTTTCTTTCTTTATATAAAGAATATGGCCTTCTTGATCCTACAATCATTCCATCCTTTGGAAGTTGATTATTAGGTTGAGTTTGAAGCCTAAGGCGCTTTTAAGCCCTTTCTTTTCCATTTCTCGGGACGGGAACTAGAACTAACGAATCTAGTTGTTAGCTTACTCTTACGCGTATGACATCTTCGTCTTTTCTATTAGCTACTTATCGAAGAACAAGCAAGATCTAGATTTCCTTTAATACTAAGAGGAAATAGCGTATAGAAAGAGAAAGTCAGAGTAATCGGCCTTATATAACCAATTGGAAGTTGGATCGGAATAGAGCTCTCGATTAGCCGATTTCTTTCCTTGTGATTCGAGTTCTGATCGTATCCCATAGAAAGC